TTGAACTTTCGATTGATCCCGGAACTTGGGATCCCATGGATGAAGATATGGTATCTGTCGACCCCATTGAATTTGATTCACCCGTTGAATTTGATGAAGAACCAGATTCTAATAGAGATCATATCGATTTTTCAGAAGAAGAACTGGATTCTGATTCTTATATGGATCGTATCGATTCTTATCAAAGAAAGACAGGTTTAACTGAAGCTGTTCAAACAGGCATAGGTCAACTAAATGGTATTCCCGTAGCTATTGGCGTTATGGATTTTCAGTTTATGGGGGGTAGTATGGGATCCGTAGTAGGTGAAAAAATTACTCGTTTGATCGAATATGCTACTAATCGATCTCTACCTGTCATTATTGTGTGTGCTTCTGGAGGAGCACGCATGCAAGAAGGAAGTTTGAGCTTGATGCAAATGGCTAAAATTTCTTCTGTTTTATATAATTATCAATTAGATAAAAAGTTATTCTATGTAGCAATTCTTACAGATCCTACAACCGGTGGAGTAACAGCCAGTTTTGCTATGTTAGGAGATATCATTATTGCTGAACCTAATGCAACCATTGCATTTGCGGGTAAAAGAGTAATTGAACAAACATTGAATACGACAGTACCCGAGGGTTCACAAACATCTGAGTATTTATTCGAAAAAGGTTTATTCGACCTAATAGTACCACGTAATCTTTTAAAAGGTGTTCTGAGTGAGTTATTTCAACTCCACGGTTTCTTTCCCTTGAATCAGAGTTCCAAAAATTAAAGTATAGCACTAGATTCGTTTATTTTATTTGTAGCGAACAAAAAAAAAATATTTAATTCATCGTAATCGTAATTAAAAGAAACAATATATATATATATTGTTTTCCTTGTTGACATAAGTCTTGTTGACATAAGTTCTCCTTGTAGATAGACAGAAGTTTCGGATAATTATATTTTGTGTGTGTGTTTTTTTTTTTTTTAATTTCATTTTTATTTATAATTATTTATATAATTATTTAATATTAATATTTTTCATATTTAAATATATTAATATTAATTATTATTTGAACTTAACTTATATTATTTATTATTATATTACTTATTATTTAAATATATATATATATTTAAATATTATAGTATAGTTTCTATCTAATCATATAGCTAATAGAATTATAGTTGATATTATTTATCACTTATAGATAATATTATTTACAATATAATAATAACTTGATATTACTTATGATAGATATATCATAAATAAGCATAAGAGGATATCTTTTTATTAGATAGAAATATTAATAGATAGAAATAGTAAATCGAGGCATCTATTCTATGACAGATTTCAACTTACCCTCCATTTTTGTACCTTTAGTGGGCCTAGTATTTCCGGCAATTGCAATGGTTTCTTTATTTCTTTATGTCCAAAAAAATAAGATTGTCTAGACCCAATGGTAATGAATCTTATCAAGTGATTTCAACACTGTATGATAATACAGATATTTAGTTCGTGTAATATGGTATGATATGTGGCTTTTGCCAAACACACAAGTGAAAGAACTTTTATGCGGATATATAATATCTGTATAAATGCATGTATATGTGGATATAGCTGGTTCAAAATGAATTAGCGAAAAATAGAAAATCAATGTATCTAACTAATTACTCCTGATGTTTCACATAACAATAGTGCTAGTTGATGAAAGTGAATTCGGGGTCAAGAAAGGTAAAGTCAAATTTATTTGGGTTATTCGCTCAATTCCAATCGAATGCAACTGAATGCAGTATAGTATGAATTGGCGATCAGAACATATATGGATAGAACTTATAACGGAATCTCGAAAAACGAGTAATTTTTGCTGGGCCTGTATCCTTTTTTTAGGTTCACTAGGATTCTTAGTGGTTGGAACTTCCAGTTATCTTGGTAGGAATTTGATCTCTGTATTTCCATCTCAGCAAATCGTTTTTTTTCCGCAAGGGGTTGTGATGTCTTTCTATGGGATCGCGGGTCTGTTCATTAGCTCCTATTTGTGGTGCACTATTTCGTGGAATGTAGGTAGCGGTTATGACCGATTCGATAGAAAAGAGGGAAGAGTGTGTATTTTTCGTTGGGGATTTCCTGGAATAAATCGTCGCATCTTCCTTCGGTTCCTTATGAGAGATATCCAATCAATCAGAATAGAGGTTAAAGAGGGTCTTTATACTCGTCGTGTCCTTTATATGGAAATCAGGGGCCAAGGAGCCATTCCCTTGACTCGTACTGATGATAATTTGACTCCACGAGAAATTGAACAAAAAGCTGCTGAATTAGCCTATTTTTTGCGCATACCAATTGAGGTACTTTAAAATGAACTCGAACTAAAGTAAAGAATAAATATCCTCTCGAGGTGGGGAAAAGAACTTGCTAATTCCCCTTTTTAATAAAAGGCAAGTTTCCTGATTTTTTTAGACTAGAAGTCTAATCTAACTAACTAATCTAATAATTAATTTATATCTATAAATTAATCAAACCTATCCGAACATGTATTTCGTAATACATAATTCATCTTTTTAGACCTATGATTTTTAATTGATACTCTTTTTCTGATTAGACAATAAAAGATTTCGTTTCGAAAAGAATTAATGTAAGTTTTTTGGTCTCGAAACTTGATTCGTTACTTAAAGTGGGTTTTGGAGTATTCATAGAAAGAAACAAATGAAAATGAAATTGGTTTGAATTTGCCCAATTGAGATATCTGAAATATATTACAAATAAAAAGGAAAGGAATAGATCCAGAGGTCACTACTTTGTTATACAACTCGTGCTTCAGAGAAATATCAGATAGAGTCGACGAATGAGTTCATTAAAAATGAAAATGAAAAAAAAAAAGAAAGCATTGGCCTCCCTTCCTTATCTCGTATCTATGGTATTTTTGCCCTGGTGGGTCTCTTTCTCTTTTAATAAATGTCTGGAACCTTGGGTTACTTATTGGTGGAATAGCAAACAATCCGAAACTTTTTTAAATCATATTCAAGAGAAAAACGTTCTAAAAAGATTCATAGAATTAGAAGAACTATTCCTATTGGATGAAATGATAAAGGAGTACCCGGAAACACATATACAAAAACTTCATATAGGAATACACAAGGAAACAATACAATTGGTCAAAGCATGCAATGAATATGATCTCCATATCATTTTACATTTCTCGACAAATATAATATGTTTCACTATTCTAAGTGGTTATTTTATTCTGAGTAATGAAGAACTCGTTATTCTGAATTCTTGGGTTCAGGAATTCCTCTATAACTTAAGTGACACAATAAAAGCTTTTTCGATTCTTTTAGTTACTGATTTATGGGTCGGATTTCACTCGACCCGTGGTTGGGAACTAATGATAGGTTTGGTTTACAACGATTTTGGATTGGATCATAACAATCAGATTATATCTGGTCTTGTTTCCATTTTTCCAGTTATTCTAGATGCAATTGTTAAATATTGGATTTTTCATTATTTAAATCGTGTATCTCCTTCGCTTGTAGTAATTTATCATTCAATGAATGAATAAAGAACTCATTTGATCTCATCATATCAATAAAATGAGAATCCTTCTTCCTTTATAAATAAATGGAAATTAAGCATTTAATTCAATTAAGCATTTAATTAAAAATTTTAATTAATTCCTTATACTTTCATCTGTTCAAGGTATTCATCGTATATTCCAGTACAATTATTCTAGTACAATGCCAGACTCGTGTATAGGTAACTAGTATAGTTACCTATCTAATTTATTGTAAAAACTCCGAAATTAATGATTGGACATGCAAAATAAAAATGCTTTTTCTTGGGTAAAGGAAGGGATGACTCGATCCATTTCTGTATCGATCATGATATATATAATAACTCGGTCATCCATTTCAAATGCATATCCCGTTTTTGCGCAGCAGGGTTATGAAAACCCGCGAGAAGCAACGGGACGAATTGTATGTGCCAATTGTCATTTAGCTAATAAACCCGTGGATATTGAAGTTCCGCAAGCTGTGCTCCCTGATACTGTATTTGAAGCAGTTGTCCGAATTCCTTATGATAAGCAACTGAAACAAGTTCTTGCTAATGGTAAAAAGGGGGGTTTGAATGTGGGGGCTGTTCTCATTTTACCCGACGGATTCGAATTAGCCCCCCCTGATCGTATTTCTCCCGAATTGAAAGAAAAGATTGGAAATTTGTCTTTTCAGAGTTATCGTCCTAATAAAAGAAATATTATTGTGATAGGTCCTGTTCCTGGTCAGAAATATAGTGAAATCATCTTTCCCATTCTTTCCCCCGACCCTGCTACGAAGAAAGATGTTCACTTCTTAAAATATCCCATATATGTAGGTGGGAACAGAGGAAGGGGTCAGATTTATCCTGATGGTAGCAAAAGTAACAATACAGTCTATAATGCTACATCAGCAGGTATAGTAAGTAGAATAGTACGTAAAGAAAAGGGTGGATATGAAATAACCGTTGTTGACCCATCGGATGGACATCAAGTAGTTGATATTGTACCTCCAGGACCAGAACTTCTTGTTTCAGAGGGTGAATCCATCAAGCTTGATCAACCATTAACAAGCAATCCCAATGTGGGAGGCTTTGGTCAGGGAGATGCAGAAGTAGTGCTTCAAGACCCATTACGGGTCCAAGGTCTTTTATTCTTCTTTGCATTTGTTATTTTGGCACAAGTTTTTTTGGTTCTTAAAAAGAAACAGTTTGAAAAGGTTCAATTGTACGAAATGAATTTCTAGGTGTGGGGATTTCTTAACATCAAGTTGGTAAAAGGTGCTAAATTTTTGTTGATCCATATATATATGGATCAACAAAAAATCTCCAAACCCTTTTTGTTGCTTTGTTTATACTTTTTTTTTTCGTTTTGCGGGATGCCTGGAATTCATTACTTGTATCCTATTCTTAGTACTAGACATACAAACGAAGAGAATACAAGGGAAGGATGGCAAACCGGAACTTTTTTGTTTAGATTGATAGGAAGTTGTGTACAAACAAAAAGAG